ATAAAAAAATTCTATTTATAACTTCTAACTCTTTAAAAAAATTTTGAAGTCCGGCCGCGAGGTCTGACTATTAAGTATGAATCATAGTTCTAATAGTAATCTATTTCATATATTCCGTGCTCCAGATACTAAAATGAATATCCGACGAAGTAAAACCATCTCTATCAAGATGACAGATCTATTCTCTGTACTAGCCATAGGATCAATTATACCAAGTCACACACTCATATTCCGGAAATACAGAAAAAAAGAAATTCCACGGTCGAACTACCAAAATAGAATGGGATAAAAATCAGAAAACTAAATGCAATGTTTCACTTTGTATTGAAAAAGCTAGTTAATGGTTCTTGTAAATCTAATTCATTGAAATTCCATCCAGTAAAATGGACGAATTATAAATCTCCAAAATAATAGATAGAAATACTGCAAATAGAGCCATTGCGAGACCCATCAAAGGAGTAGTTCCCCAACCAGGAGCTACCTTACCATATTCCGAATTCAATGGTTTCAATAAACCCCCGGCCCTAGTTTGTTTTGGGCGGCCAGATCTAGAACTACCCTCAACGGTTTGTGTAGCCATAATATTTTATATTCATTAAGATCTGTTGACTTTGTATACCATTCCGTTGTAAATAAATGATCTTATCATAGATCCATTGTGGTCTTAAAACTACATAATGTCTTAAAACTATATAATAATGGAAACAGCAACCCTAGTTGCCATCTTTTTATCTGGTTTACTTGTAAGTTTTACTGGGTACGCCTTATATACTGCGTTTGGGCAACCCTCTCAACAACTAAGAGATCCGTTCGAGGAACACGGGGACTAGTCGAAGTAACGATCCTCCCAATAATGGGAGGATCGTTACTTTCAATTGAGATAATGAAAAATCATTTCCCCCTTTTACTTTTTGGTTGGAACTTTAGGCGGTTCGCGAAAAAAGATAGCGAAAAAAATTATTCCTAGAGTTGAGACTAAAAGGAATGTATAAACCAATGCTTCCATAGATTCGATCGTGGTTTACAATTATAGCTTCCATATCTGTTTAGTTTGGACCGTCTCCCGGATAAAGAAAGACCAAAAATCAAAGAAAGGGCAGCGCGTCAAATGGCAAATCAAGATTTATCCGGTACCCCAACTTTATAGTCAGTCAACTAAAATAAAAACTAAAAGTAACAAAGCAATATGTATCAAACTGCCTGTCTTCTTGTAGTTGGATCTCCAAGTTTTTGGAATGCCCCAAATTCCACTTGAGCATCTAAATCCGGATCAATACCAGCAAAAACATCTCTAAACAAGGTTCTAGCACCATGCCAAATATGTCCGAAGAAGAAGAGCAAAGCAAATGAAGCATGCCCAAAGGTAAACCAACCCCTTGGACTGCTACGAAAAACACCATCAGATTTCAAAGTGGCACGGTCTAATTCAAAAATTTCACCCAATTGAGCGCGTCTAGCATATTTTTTCACAGTAGCAGGGTCGCTATAACTGACTCCATTCAGTTCGCCACCATAGAACTCAACAGTTACACCTACTTGTTCGACACTATATTTTGATTCTGCCCTTCTAAAAGGAACATCGGCCCTAACAATTCCGTCCCCATCGACCAAAACAACTGGAAATGTTTCAAAAAACGTCGGCATACGACGTACAAAAAGTTCATGCCCCTCTTTATCTCTAAAGATAGGATGTCCTAACCACCCAACAGCTATTCCATCCCCGCTGTCCATTGAGCCCGCTCTGAATAATCCCCCTTTTGCCGGATTATTGCCGATGTAATCATAAAAAGCCAGTTTTTCAGGAATTTTCGACCAAGCTTCGGATAAACTTTGATTTTCGGCTAAGCCAGCACCAATTCTTCTATATATTTCTTGTTGGAAGTATCCTTGATCCCATTGATAGCGCGTGGGACCAAACAATTCAATCGGGGTAGTTGCTGAACCATACCACATAGTTCCAGCAACTACAAAAGCTGCAAAAAAGACAGCAGCAATACTACTGGAAAGGACGGTTTCAATATTTCCCATACGTAATCCTTTGTATAGGCGTTGGGGTGGACGAACACTAAGATGAAATAGACCTGCCAATATGCCTAAAGTCCCTGCTGCAATATGATGAGAAGCTATTCCTCCCGGAACAAAAGGATCAAAACCCTCCACACCCCATGCTGGATTTACGGCCTGTACCCTTCCGGTTAGTCCATAAGGATCGGACACCCATATTCCAGGACCATACAATCCTGTTACATGAAATGCACCAAAACCAAAGCAAGCCACCCCTGAGAGAAATAAATGAATTCCAAAAATCTTAGGCAAATCCAAAGAGGGTTTTCCTGTACGTTCATCAGTAAATATTGCTAGATCCCAATACACCCAATGCCAGATAGCTGCCAAAAAACATAAGCCAGAAAACACAATATGTGCCCCGGCCACACCTTCGTAACTCCAAATACCCGGATTGCTTACAGTCCCCCCTGTGATACTCCAACCACCCCACGAATTCGTTATTCCTAAACGAGTCATGAAGGGTATAACGAACATACCCTGTCTCCACATTGGATCAAGAACAGGATCAGAGGGATCAAAAACGGCTAATTCGTATAGAGCCATCGAACCGGCCCAACCAGCAACCAGAGCTGTATGCATTATATGGACAGAAATCAAACGACCGGGATCATTCAATACGACGGTATGAACACGATACCAAGGCAAACCCATGAAAATACCCCTTTATCAACGAAAAATAGACACAATGTAACTTTATTGCATTGGAAAAAGCTATGCTCTGGACCCCCTTTTTTAGGGTCTCGGGGAAAGGATTAATATTTGTTTGATGCTTTTACTAATAATTACTTTTAGTAATAAGGAAACTATTTTGTTCGTAGGAACAAAAAGAAGCAGATCTATTCTATACCCGATAAGTAACAATACGCAATGGTAAGGGGGTTGATACCATTTTATATAAGTGAATGTATTTGTTCATCATTCAAAGGACTCATTTGTAAGAATTTTCCTTTATTCATTTTGTTTTCTTTTTTTTATGAACTTAGTCAATCTATGGATAAAATAGGATAATAAAATCAATAGTATTAGGCCACTAAACCCATTGTTACGCTTTCACATCAAAGTGAGATATAGTACTTAATTTTTCTTTTATTTAATGCCTATTGGTGTTCCAAGAGTACCCTTTCGAAGTCCTGGAGAGGAGGATGCAGTGTGGATTGACGTATAGTGCGACTTGTCAGATATATTGGGCATACGGTATTTCCCCGTTCTCTTCCCCGATAGAGATATCCCTCTTTCGCCCGAAAAAGATTAATTCAATTATCAAAAATTTGGAGCGTGAAGTGCAATTAGGTCTATTTTTTAGGGAGGGTATACAGATTAATATTATCAATTAGAATAATTTATGGTTGGCTTGGTTAGACCAATCAAATGAAGTATCAGGCTCCGTTTAGAAAAAAACCAACTGGTAATAAATTTAAATCTATTTATGATTCCAACTTAATATCATATTTATATCATATTTTAGTTATTTCGATTTATTTAGATATTTAGAAATAAAAAGCAATCTCAAACTGTTATTCAATCGAATAATATGATGAATGCGTTGAATATTTGTGGGAAGACATGAAATAAATTGAGAAAAAAAAAAAAAAAAATAGATAAGTCGTAGCAAAAGGACGTGGTATTGGGGCATTTGTCCTATATGTACAAATCCAAATCGGGCGGATCTTTACTCGGAGTAGAGCATAAACCTAAAAAAAATTGAAGAAGCCCAGTCAGGAACAAGAAAATTACATCGCGATTTAGATTGTATCTCGATGAAACAATACATCAATGAAAAGTTAGTCAGATAAGCTTAGCAATTTTTTTAAATAAACAAAACAGGCCAAAACTCATCTTTCGTAAAAAATGAAAGAAAAGTTATGGTATAAGTTAAAAAACCTGTTATGAAAAAAAAAGCTAGAATCTACACATTGATTCCTTTTTTTCATTATTTTTGTTGAACCGTATGCATCAAAAGGTGCATGTACGGTTTCTGAGGGATACCTTTTTATCCCAACCAACCGACTTTATCGAGAAAGATTGCTTTTTTTAGGCCAAGGGGTTGATAACGAGATCTCGAATCAACTTATTGGTCTTATGGTATATCTCAGCATAGAGGATGAGACCAAAGATTTGTATTTGTTTATAAACTCTCCTGGCGGGTGGGTAATACCCGGAGTAGCTATTTATGATACTATGCAATTTGTGCGACCAGATATACAGACAGTATGCATGGGATTAGCCGCTTCGATGGGATCTTTTATTCTTGTCGGAGGGGAAATTACTAAACGTCTAGCATTCCCTCACGCTCGGCGCCAATGAGTTTTTTATTTGATTTGAGAGAAAAAAGACAACTATGCCTTCGCTCTATAATGAAATATGAATAGTAAGTAATAATAGCATGGCACTTCGAATTCGATATGAGAAATGTTTTTTAAACCCTTAGATTACGTATCGAAAGAGTAGTATGAGATAAAAAGGCATTTTCAATTTTAGTTAATCTATCGGGAGGCCTATTTCAGCGTCACAAACTTTTTTGTTTTCACACCAAGGGGTTAACAATATTTAGGTTATAAAAAAATACGAAAATAAATCCTGTTTTTTTATTTGAAAAAAAAAAAAAAGAAACTTTGGGATTGCTAAATAACAGACGAAATAAATATATAAAGCAACGGAACCATCATAGTATTTTTATAGGATTTTTGAACTACTACAAAAAGAAGGGTGGTTATTGGATCATTTACCAACCTGAGTCTGATAGACCCTATCATTTATTTTATATTTCTTCGATGTAAGTAAGGTAAAAAAAGGTGAATTCCATTATAGAGCCGTATGCAATGCGCAAAAGATGCCTGTACGGTTGTTCAATTATATCTTTTTTGATTTTGATTATTCTTTATCTACTCACCCTTCACTTTCATCATGAGAGATAGAAGAAACATTTTTTATGTTATATCATATATTATATCATCAGGGTAATGATCCATCAACCTGCCAGTTCTTTTTATGAGGCACAGACGGGAGAATTTGTCCTGGAAGCGGAAGAGCTGCTGAAGCTGCGCGAAACCATCACAAGGGTTTATGCACAAAGGACAGGCAAACCCTTATGGGTTGTATCCGAAGACATGGAAAGGGATGTTTTTATGTCAGCAACAGAAGCCCAAGCTCATGGAATTGTTGATCTTGTAGCGACTGAATAAAAAAGAAAAAGAACAAGGATTTCATATCAATTCGTGATTTAGTATTTTATCTTCTTACCGGATTTATTATTCTATTTATAAATTTCTTAATATAGAAATTAAAAATATAGAAAAAAAAAAGAATTCCTAAGTATCCGGTTAAGATCGATCTAAACCAGCCCATTATCTATATGATTCAACATGCCAACTATTAAACAACTTATTAGAAATACAAGACAGCCAATCAGAAATGTCACGAAATCCCCCGCTCTTGGAGGATGTCCTCAGCGACGAGGAACATGTACTAGGGTGTATGTGCGACTCGTTTAGATCGTGGACTAGGAGAAAACACTTAATCCAATATCACCGATCCGTACCAGTGAGTAGGATAGAATGGACGAACTCCATTGAATATTCAATAGCTAAAAAAAAAAGATCTATCCTTCGATTGGGTATCAAATGTATGGTTCCCGTTGGTGCAAATCCAATCACCTCAATTTAAGATAAGATGAGAAAGGATTCCCCATTAATAGCAAATGGTATTCATTAAGCAGGGGAAATTTTATTTTGTCAAAATTTTAGGCCTTATTCTTGCAAGAACGGACTAACAGGGTCAGCTACTCAGCAAATCTTCATAATTAAATACCGTTACTGTATAAATAGATCTCGTTGTGAAAGACCTAGTACTAGATTATTTTGGGTAGAGCCAAAGAGTGTGAACTGTACAAGTTAACAACATTGATTAAATGAAGGAAGGGCTCCGGTGTATAGAGAGGACCTCACCGTTTAAGAAATAACCATAGAAACGACGGAACCCACTAGAATCCATTTTTTTATTTACTATGTTTTTGATACTTAGTATCAATACAATTTTTATTTCTAGGCGAAATGCCTAAAAATGAATCGTGGTCGGGAAGGTTAGAGTAGCAAAAGCCATTGGAATTTTTATTTTATACATTGGAAGAATCCGTTTTGTTATTAATAGACTAGGACACGGGAAGGGAATAACTAAAAGAAAGGAAATCAATTAGTTATTCATCAAAGTTTCATTTATTCAATGACCAGAATTAAACGAGGGTATATAGCTCGAAGACGTAGAACAAAAATTCGTTTATTTGCATCAACTTTTCGAGGGGCTCATTCAAGACTTACTAGGACTATTACTCAACAGAAAATAAGAGCTTTGGTTTCGGCTCATCGGGATAGGAGTAGACAAAAGAGAGATTTTCGTCGTTTGTGGATCACTCGTATAAATGCAGTAATTCGAGATAATAAAGCATACTTTAGTTATAGTAAATTAATACACAATCTGTACAAGAAACAGTTGCTTCTTAATCGTAAAATACTTGCACAAATAGCTATATTAAATAAGAGTTGTCTTTATATGATTTCCAATGACATCATAAAGTAAAATAAAGAGAGTGAAAGAAATCCGTTGGAATGTTTTAAATGGAGTTCCCTGTAGAATGAACTCTGGGAAGGTAGAGTAGAAATTAGTATGATAAAATATGAAAACGTCATCAAAATGAAAATGAAGAAACACGTTCAATAAAAAATATTTCTTATTTTTACCCAATTTTTTTTTTTAAAACGACACGACAATCAAATCTTTATTTCCTATTTTTTGAAAAAAAAAGCGTCAATCCGCATTTGAGTTTGGATTGGAATTTTTTTGATTCAATTCAAGAGTCAGCCTATTTTTTTCTGGTTCTAAGACCTGGAGTTCGAGCGGTTGACTCGCTTCTTTCAAATTGTTTCTCATTATTAAGAAAAGGTAACGGAGATAAAATACGAGCTTGTTTTATAGCAATAGTAATTAATCGTTGTTGTTTTAAGGTCAATCGATTCACCCGTCTAGATAATATTTTTCCTTGTTCGCTAATAAATCGACTAATTAAACTCATGTTTCTATAATCAATTCGATCCCCCGATTGGATCGGAGGCAAACGCCTACGAAAAGATCGCTTGGATTTAAGAAAGATTCGCTTGGATTTATCCATGGTTTGTTTATTCCTTATCCTATCCTATTTCTTAATTCTCCATCACGGTTGATCTGATCGAAATAGGATTTGGTTTGTTTATATTTAAATTAATATATATTAGATATATCTAATATGTCATTTTTAATCTTCCTTAGAACAGAAGACTGACACACGAGTGACTGGTTAAATCTATTTCTTTATCTCCCCGTGAATCGTATGTTTATAACAACAGGGACAGAATTTTTTCAATTCCAATCGACTAGGCGTATTATGTCGATTCTTTTGAGTAATATACCTGGAAATGCCCGTTGATTCCTTATTAAGACGATTTCGAACACAACTGGTACATTCCAAAATCACCGTTACTCGGACATCTTTACCCTTGGCCATGAGCCTCCTTTAGTTTTTGATTCATTCAATTCTTTAAATTTCCGATCCGAAATGAGGAAGAAGAAAGGAACAAAAAAACAGGTAACTCGAAATCTAATTATAAAAGAAAGATTTCGTTGCAATAAATCAATATATTAATAAGTAATATAATGATTTCTAACTAGATTACTAGATTTAGAATTTTTAATTACCGAACAACATTTCATTTTTATTTAAGTATCTTGTATGATATTGTTGCCCCAACCATTGCATTTCACTCTATTTTTTTTATTAATTTTATTTTTAATTTGAGCTCGGCCCGAGTTACTAGTTTCACCAAGGGGAACCCTTTTTGTTTTTCTAACGTATATTCGAAAAAAAGAAGGGAAGGGATTAGTTACAGATATTTGATTCTATCTCTAATCCTCTTCCCCCCCTACTATATCAATAACTAGAATTAAAAAAAGGGGAATATCAACGCATCCGGAAAAAAACGATTGATCTCTATCAATAAACCTGCTAAAGATCCGAACCATAGAGTACTTACTACCGGTGCCACGGAGAGATATGTTTTTAGATCTCGCATTTTAAATTCTTCTCCTTCTTTATTATTTCTAATACATAATGTTAATACATATATAACCAGATGTGTATATGTACTTAATGACTGACCGCTTTTATTTGTACGCGGAATCCCTAATTCAAGTTGAAATGTACAATTTGAAATGTACAAAATAGATCGTATTTTTCTTAATCTTAAAAGAAACAAATATGCCCCTTTAGGCCAGAAATTCTCGAAAAATAGTCATTTTTTTTTATAGGGTCTCATATTTATTTCATACTTTAAAATATAATAATATAAGAGAAATAATATATAATAGAAGTCCGTTACTATTTTGAATATAAATTATGTTATATGAGACCAAAAAGAAGAAATGACAAGATATTTGTGTATATCAATGGAAGAAATAAAAATATGGAAAACAAAAAAGGGATTCTCTACAATGACACTGTAGACCAATTGAAAGGGATGTAGCGCAGCTTGGTAGCGCGTTTGTTTTGGGTACAAAATGTCACGGGTTCGAATCCTGTCATCCCTACCTATTACTTATTTTCTGAACAGTAACGGGGGAGATCGATTAAAAGAAAATTGGATATACATAAAAAATCTTTAATTTTCTGATAGTATATATCCAAAATGTATTGGGGTTACAAAATATTCTTTGTGATAATAAAGCGCTCTTAGTTCAGTTCGGTAGAACGTGGGTCTCCAAAACCCGATGTCGTAGGTTCAAATCCTACAGAGCGTGATTCTGTGTTCTTGTTAGTCGCGCTAGATCAAAATTACCGCCGAAAAAATTAAACCGATCTAATTTTGACCTCCCGCGAATTAAAGAAAGTAGGAGGTCAATCAAAAAAGGGATGTTAATTAATCAAAGTTCCAACTGATCACCACGTCTGTATTGTAAATATGCAGTTACAAATAATCCAGCCAAAGTAATAGGAATTAGACCCAAGACAATTCCAAATAGAAAAACTTCAATCATTTCAATTTGTTTGAGAGGGGAGGGGAGAGGTAATATTTATGCTTAAATAGTAATACGTATTAACTCTAAATCTCAATAACCAAAAATTGGAAATTGATACGGTAAGGAACTATAGAATATATGAATTATCACAGAACTATTTTATATGAATTGTTCATTTAATTAATTTCAAATAAGTCGTATCTTGCTCAGGCCGATAAATAGAGCTGAGGTTATAGTCAAAGCTGCTAGTAGAAAACCGAAATAACTAGTTATAGTAGGCATGAAAAGGCTAAATGAAATATGTTCTTTTTCTACATATGTTTAGAAAGCACTTTCCTAAGTTTCCATTTTTGAAAGATACGAGGATAGGCAAAAATACCAACCAATTGAAAGGATAAGTTCAATTGAAAGTTTTTGATTCATCAAGTATTATAGATGATATTAACAAAAACAAAGTAACATAAATAAGAAATCAATTCATCATCTGGGACATTTACGCATCCCGCAATTTCGAATCAACAGATTCCTTGGTCAACTCTTGAGTTGAATAAACTAATATACGTATATAACTAATATATGTATATATAGAATATTCTAAATCTAAATTAAATAAAGTAATAATTACGAACTTTTTTTATAACTTCATTCAAAAATGAAACTTTCTTTTGGAATAAAATCGCATCGTTTTTTTTATTGTATCAAAATATCGAATTCATTATTCTTTTTTTTTCAAACGACCGGTGAACTCAGTAGTGGTTCATTCACATAATCTCGTGATTGAAAAGAGAAAAGTATCACATGACCAGATCAATCAAAACTCGGTTTTACATTTTGTCCTTTCATATTCTCAAGCTTAATTAGGTCAAGAAGGATCCCCTTTCTTTTGTTTAGG